GTTCACGTCACTTAATTTAAAGTTTGATACTGAAGACATCAAAATAGGTCTAAATAGGCCTCGTAAACAAAAGGACTTGGTCCCAATCCTTTAATTGACTGCAACTACAACTACACATGCAAGTATCAGCACCCCTGTGAAAATGCCCTTATTGCCAATAGCAAAAACGGAGCTGGTATCAGGCACAAATAAGCCCATAACACCTTGTTCAACCACACCCCTAAGGGAACTCAGCAGTGATAAACATTGAAAATAAGCGAAAGCTTGACTCAGTAATAGCTTAAAGAGTCGGTCAATATCGTGCCAGCCGCCGCGGTTATACGAAAGACCCAAGTCAATAAATACGGCCTAAAGAGTGCTTAAAGAAATAAATAAATAAATAGAATTAAAAAATAACTTAGCTGTTATACGCAAGTAAATATAAACCTAAACATATTCTAATATAATTATAACTTGAACTCACGACTGCTAAGAAACAAACTGGGATTAGATACCCCACTATGCTTAGCTGTAAACTTTGATCTTCTCCGCCAGAGTACTACGAGCCAAGCTTAAAACTCAAAGGACTTGGCGGTGCCCTACATACCCCTAGAGGAGCCTGTTCTATAATCGATAACCCCCGATAAACCTCACCACCAATTGCCAATACAGCTTATATACCACCGCCCTCAGTCTACCCTTTTAAGGAAATAAAGTTAACACAACTATTTAATATAAAAAAGTCAGGTCAAGGTGTAGCATATGAGGTGGAAAGAAATGGGCTACATTTTCTGAAAACTGAAAACACAAAAGACTTAATGAAAATATATCTGAAGGAGGATTTAGTAGTAAAAAGAAAATAGAGTGTTCTTTTTAAACCAATAACAGGGCACGCACACACCGCCCGTCACCCTCTTTAAACAAAATAAACTTATTAAATAGAAGAGGAAAGTCGTAACAAGGTAAGCTCACTGGAAGGTAAGCTTGGAATAACCAAAATATAGCTTAACTAAAGCATCTTGCTTACACCAAGAATATATCTGTTGAATACCAGACTATTTTGAGTTGTAAACCTAGCCCAAATAATTACTAAATACCATTTTAATAAAAACTAAACCATTCTACTATTTAGTACAGGAGATAAAAAAATGAAAAAGCGCAATAGAAAAAGTACTGTAAAGGAAAATTGAAATAGAAATTAAATAAATTATAAAAACTAAAAAAAGCAAAGATATCACCTTTTACCTTTCGCATTATGGTCTAGCAAGTCTAATATAACAAAAAGAATTTAAGTTATTTTTCCCGAAACCAGACGAGCTACTCTGGGGCAGCAACAAGAGCCAACCCTTCTCTGTGGCAAAAGAGTGGGACGACTTCTGAGTAGCGATGACAAGTCAAACGAGCCTGGTGATAGCTGGTTACTTAATAAATGAATATAAGTTCAAATTAAAGCACTCTAATCATAAAAGAAAAAATAGCACTTTAAAAATAATTAACAGGGGTACAGCCCTCTTAATAAAGGATACAACCTAAATAAATGAATAATATATATAAAGAAATTAATTATGTAGGCTTAAAAACAGCCACCTTACTAAAAAGCGTCAAAGCTTAATTTAATATAACCTTATAATCTCATAAAACATAAATTCACATAACCTATTAAGTCAATCTATTAATAGATAAGTTAATACTAGAATGAGTAATAAGAAAAAATTCTCTAAATATACATGTAAATTAGAACGAAAAACCACTAATAATTAACGAACTAAATAAAAAGAAATACAATTACCACAAGAAAAATATGTTATTAAAATCGTTAAACCAACACAGGAATATAAAAGAAAGATTTAAAATATAAAAAGGAACTCGGCAATCATGAACTTCGCCTGTTTACCAAAAACATCGCCTCTTGATTTTAATAAGAGGTACTGCCTGCCCAGTGACATCAGTTTAACGGCCGCGGTATTATGACCGTGCAAAGGTAGCGTAATCACTTGTCTTTTAAATAAAGACCTGTATGAATGGCAAAACGAAAGCTCAACTGTCTCTTTTAATTAATCAATGAAATTGATCTTTCCGTGCAGAAGCGGAAATAATTTTATAAGACGAGAAGACCCTATGGAGCTTTAAACAAATATTAATTATTTATAAAATAAAAGTAATAAGAGTTTTAGGTTGGGGCGACCGTGGAGGAAAAACCAACCTCCAAGATAAATATTAGAAATACACATCAAAATAATAAAAATTTAACATATTTGATCCAATAATTGATCAACGAACCAAGTTACCCTAGGGATAACAGCGCAATCTTCTCAAAGAGTCCTTATCGACGAGTAGGTTTACGACCTCGATGTTGGATCAGGACACCCAAATGGTGTAACCGTTATTTAAGGTTCGTTTGTTCAACGATTAAAGTCCTACGTGATCTGAGTTCAGACCGGAGTAATCCAGGTCAGTTTCTATCTATAATTTAACTTCCTCCAGTACGAAAGGACCGAGAAAGAAGAGCCTATTATAAATTAAAGCTCTACCACCCACTGCTGAAAACAACTCAAACAGTAAGTGGTAAACAATTAAAAGCTAAGATAAGGCTTATTAAAGTGGCAGAGCCTGGTAATTGCAAGAGACCTAAAATCTCTCAATCAGGAGTTCAAATCCCCTCTTTAATATATGTATGACTTTTTATTAACCTTAATTAACCCATTCATCTATATTATCCCAGTATTATTAGCGGTAGCATTTTTAACATTAGTAGAACGAAAAGTATTAGGTTATATACAACTACGAAAGGGACCAAACATAGTAGGACCTACTGGTTTACTTCAACCTGTAGCAGATGGCCTTAAGCTATTCATTAAAGAACCAGTACGCCCATCAACATCTTCTCAAACTTTATTTTTATTTATACCAATACTAGCCATTATATTATCACTAATAATTTGAGCCCCTTTACCAATACCAAATACACTATCAAGCCTTAATTTAGGCATTTTATTTATACTAGCACTGTCAAGTTTAGCTGTATATTCAATTTTAGGTTCTGGTTGAGCCTCAAATTCAAAATATGCATTAATTGGAGCACTTCGAGCAGTAGCCCAAACAATTTCATATGAAGTTTCTCTTGGTTTAATTGTATTATGCTTAATTTTAATAACAGGAAACTTCACATTAATAAATTTTATTAATACACAAGAACACATATGATTAATTATCCCAACTTGACCAATAGCAGCAATATGATTTATCTCAACATTAGCTGAAACAAACCGGACCCCATTTGACTTAGCTGAGGGAGAATCAGAATTAGTATCAGGTTTTAATGTAGAGTATGCAGGAGGACCTTTTGCCTTATTTTTTTTAGCAGAATATGCAAATATTCTATTAATAAATACACTATCAACAATTATATTTATAGGTTTTACATTAAACCACTTACACTTAGAAATTCTAACATTAAATGTAATAGTTAAAACATCATTATTATCTATCTTATTTTTATGAACACGAGCCTCATACCCTCGATTTCGATATGATCAATTAATACATCTTATTTGAAAAAACTTCTTACCAATTATGATCATAATAACTATTTATCATATTTCACTACCAATTATAACATCAGGAGTACCCCCAATAATATGGATATGTGCCCGAAAATAGGGTTCACTTTGATAGGGTGATATATAGAGGTTAAAATCCTCTCCTCTCCTCATAAAAAATAGGACTTGAACCTAAACTTGAGAGATCAAAACCCCCCGTGCACCCATTACACCACTTTTTAGTAAAATAAGCTAATAAAGCTTTTGGGCCCATACCCCAAATATGTCGGTTAAACCCCCTCTTTCACTAATGAACCCATATGCAATATCAGTATTATTATCCAGCCTCTCAATCGGAACTACTATTACAATTTCCTGCCATCATTGATTTTTAGCCTGAATAAGTTTAGAAATTAATACTTTAGCAATAGTACCACTTATATCAAAAATACACCACCCACGATCCACAGAAGCTGCTACAAAATATTTCTTAATTCAAGCTTCTGCCTCAGCTTTAATCTTATTTACAATTATACTAAACGCATGACTTAGTGGAGAATGAACAATACTAAATATACAAACACAACTATCAACAGTAATTTTAACTTTAGCCATAATTATAAAATTAGGGGTAGCACCTCTTCACTTTTGACTACCAGATGTATTACAAGGACTTGATATAATAACTTGTCTAATTTTATCAACATGACAAAAACTTGCCCCAATAGCTCTATTTCTACAAATTAACCAAAACCTAAATTATAACTTATTAATAAGTATTGGTATTTTATCCACATTAGTTGGAGGGTGAGGGGGCCTAAATCAAACCCAATTTCGTAAAATCATAGCTTTTTCATCTATTGCCCATTTAGGATGAATAATACTAATTCTACCATTTATATCTAGTTTAACACTTATAAACTTAGTATTGTATATCATATTAACAACTACTATATTTTTAATAATTATAAATATGAAAGCAATTAATATTAGTAAAATAACTTATTCTTGAATAAAGACTCCTGTATTAACAACCATAATAATGATAATCTTAATATCAATAGGCGGACTTCCTCCAACGTCAGGATTTATACCAAAATGATTAATTATTGAAGAGTTAACAAAACAAAATATAATATCAGCTGCTACACTTACAATAATATCTGCATTATTAAGCCTATTCTTTTACTTACGCTTATCATACAATATTTCACTTACTACAACTCCAAGCACTTCTAATTCAAAACTTATATGATGATTTAAACCAAAGTCAAACATAATATTACCACTCTCTGTAACGTTATCTACAATAATCTTACCCTTAACTCCAATAATTATAAACATTTACTTGTAAAGATTTAGGATACTAGACCAAGAACCTTCAAAGCTCTAAGTAGAAGTTAAAATCTTCTAATCTTTGAACAGGGTTAGCAAGACTTTAACCTACATAATCTGAATGCAACTCAAACACTTTTATTAAGATAAAACCCCCCCTAGATTAACAGGCTTTTACCCTGCGACCTTTTAGTTAACAGCTAAACACTCCATCCAGCGAGCTTTAATCTACTTCTCCCGCTTTGTGGGGCGGGGAAAAGCGGGAGAAGTTCCGGCAGAAGTCATTCTGCTCTTGTGGATTTGCAATCCAATATGCTGTACATCACGGGCCTTGATAAGAAAAGGACTTAACCTATATAGTCGGAACTACAATCCGACGCCTGTTTCGGCCATCCTACCTGTGATAATTAATCGATGACTATTTTCAACTAATCATAAAGACATTGGCACCCTTTATCTTATATTTGGGGCCTGAGCTGGTATAATCGGCACTGCTCTTAGTTTACTGATTCGAGCAGAACTAAGTCAACCAGGCTCACTACTTGGAGATGATCAAATTTATAATGTAGTCGTAACAGCACATGCTTTCGTAATAATTTTTTTTATGGTAATACCTGTTATGATCGGCGGATTTGGGAATTGATTATTACCTTTAATAATTGGAGCCCCAGATATAGCATTCCCCCGTATAAATAATATAAGCTTTTGATTGCTTCCACCATCTTTATTATTGCTCCTAACCTCCTCAGGTGTAGAAGCTGGAGCTGGAACTGGATGAACAGTATACCCTCCCCTAGCTGGAAATATAGCCCACTCAGGCGCCTCTGTAGACTTAACTATCTTTTCTCTTCATTTAGCAGGAGTATCCTCAATTTTAGGGGCAATTAATTTTATTACCACATCAATTAATATAAAACCCACACCTATATCTCAATACCAAACACCTTTATTTGTATGATCTGTATTAATTACTGCAATCCTTTTACTACTTTCTCTTCCTGTCCTAGCAGCAGGAATTACCATGCTCCTTACGGATCGTAATTTAAATACAACATTTTTTGACCCTGTAGGCGGAGGTGATCCTGTTTTATACCAACATTTATTTTGATTTTTTGGCCATCCAGAGGTTTATATTTTAATTTTGCCCGGTTTCGGAATAATTTCTCACATTGTAGCATATTATTCTGCAAAAAAAGAACCTTTCGGATATATAGGTATAGTTTGAGCAATAATGTCAATTGGATTATTAGGATTTATCGTATGAGCTCACCATATATTTACAGTTGACCTAAACGTTGATACCCGAGCATATTTTACCTCAGCAACTATAATTATTGCGATCCCTACTGGAGTAAAAGTTTTTAGTTGATTAGCTACCATACATGGCGGATCAATTAAATGAGATGCAGCAATATTGTGAGCATTAGGTTTTATTTTTTTATTCACAGTTGGAGGACTTACAGGAATTGTTTTAGCTAATTCTTCTTTAGATATTGTCCTTCATGATACTTATTATGTAGTTGCACACTTTCATTATGTATTATCTATAGGCGCTGTCTTTGCAATCATGGGTGGATTTGTACATTGATTTCCGCTATTTTCAGGTTACACACTACATTACATTTGATCAAAAATCCACTTTGGTGTTATATTTTTAGGGGTAAATTTAACCTTTTTTCCACAACATTTTTTGGGTTTAGCTGGTATGCCGCGACGATACTCAGATTACCCAGATGCCTATACATTTTGAAATATAATCTCCTCAACAGGATCTTTAATTTCTTTAATAGCCGTAATTATAATAATATTTATTATATGAGAAGCCTTCTCATCAAAACGACAAGTAATAACAACAAAACTAACATCAACAAATATTGAATGATTGTATGGGTGCCCACCACCATATCACACATTTGAAGAACCAACATTTGTACAATCAAATTTAAATTCTAGAGAGGTGGGAATTGAACCCCCTTAAACTAATTTCAAGTCAGCTGTATAACCAATATACTACTCTCTTTCAGATGTTAGTAAAAATCATTACAGGACCTTGTCATGGCCTAATCACTAGTTAAACCCTAGTACATCTTATATGGCACATCCCTCACAATTAGGTTTTCAAGACGCAGCCTCGCCAATTATAGAAGAATTACTGCACTTTCATGATCATGCATTAATAGCCGTGTTATTAATTAGCACATTAGTGCTCTATGTAATTTCAACAATAATAACAACAAAATTAACAAATACAAATTCTATAGACGCACAAGAAATTGAAATAGTGTGAACAATTATACCAGTTATTATCCTTATTATCATTGCCTTGCCATCACTACGTATTTTATACTTGATAGACGAAATTAATAATCCGTATTTAACAGTAAAAGCTATCGGACATCAATGATATTGAAGCTATGAATTTACTAATTATGATAATTTAATATTTGACTCATATATAATCTCAACTAAAGATTTATTTACCGGATTTAACCGTTTATTAGAAGTTGATAATCGTATAGTAATCCCGATAGAATCACCAGTCCGAATACTTATTTCAGCAGAAGATGTTTTACACTCGTGAGCAATTCCCTCTATAGGTATTAAAACAGACGCAATTCCTGGCCGATTAAATCAAACAACATTTATTGCATCACGACCTGGAATTTTTTATGGGCAATGTTCCGAAATTTGTGGGGCAAACCACAGCTTTATGCCAATTGTTATGGAGTCTACACCATTAAATTATTTCCAAGATTGATCATCATCTTTACTATAACACTCATTAAGAAGCTTTAATGGATTAAGCATTAGCCTTTTAAGCTATAACCTGGTGTACTCCAACCACCCTTAATGATATGCCACAATTAAACCCAAACCCGTGATTAACTATTTTTATAGTAGCCTGATTAATATATTTATTCCTTTTAATATTTAAAATAAACTTAAAAATAACAAATGAATTAATACTACAAAATATTAATAAATTTAACAATAAATCTTGATATTGACCATGAACATAAGCTTTTTTGACCAATTTACAAGCCCGACTATAGCGGGTATTCCATTAACTATATTAGCATTGATTGCCCCTTGATTTATAATACCAGCTAAAACAAGTAAATGATTAAATAACCGCCTTTATACTATTCAATTATGGTTTTCTAGCTTATTTGTTAAACAACTAATGAGCCCATTAAATAAAAAAGGACATAAGTGATCACTACTACTAATAACCCTACTAATTTTTATTTTACTTAACAACCTCCTAGGTTTATTACCCTATACATTTACACCTACTACACAATTATCGATAAATTTAGGATTAGCCGTACCACTTTGATTATCCACTATTATTTTAGGAACTCAAAATCAATTAACCGTCACTTTAAGTCATCTATTACCAGAAGGCACCCCAACTTTACTAATCCCAACCTTAGTTATTATTGAAACAATTAGTTTACTTATTCGACCTTTAGCCTTAGGTATTCGATTAACCGCCAACCTAACTGCCGGACATTTATTAATTCAACTTATTTCAACTGCAATTTTAACTATTTTACCATTAATACCAATAGTATCAACACTCGCATTCATAATTTTATTATTATTAACTCTGCTAGAAATTGCAGTAGCTATAATTCAAGCCTATGTTTTCGTGTTATTATTAAGCCTATACCTACAAGAAAACCTATAATGACACACCAAGCACACGCCTTCCATATAGTTAATCCAAGCCCATGACCATTAACTGGAGCTATTGCAGCCTTATTATTAACATCTGGTTTAACCATATGATTCCATTTTGGGGTAACTACTTTAATAATTATAGGATTAATAATTATATTTTTAACAATAATTCAATGATGACGAGATATTATTCGAGAAGGGACACTTCAAGGACACCACACACCAATTGTACAAAAAGGGTTACGGTATGGTATAATTTTATTTATTACCTCTGAGGTATTCTTTTTTTTAGGATTTTTTTGAGCATTTTACAATTCTAGCTTAGCCCCAACACCAGAACTAGGAGAATATTGACCACCTATTGGGGTTAATCCACTAGACCCATTTGAAGTCCCCCTACTTAATACAGCTGTTTTACTGGCATCGGGGGTAACAGTAACCTGATCACATCATAGCATAATACAAGGAAATAAAAAAGAAGCTACTCAATCACTTATACTTACAATTATCCTAGGCTTTTATTTTACTATACTTCAAGCAATAGAGTATTTTGAAGCCCCTTTTTCAATCGCAGATGGAGTCTATGGCTCAACATTCTTTGTAGCTACCGGCTTTCATGGCCTTCATGTAATTATTGGATCATTATTTTTACTAGTTTGCCTTTTACGACAAGTTCAATTTCACTTTACATTAAATCACCACTTTGGATTTGAAGCCGCTGCATGATACTGACACTTTGTAGATGTGGTGTGGCTTTTTTTATATGTATCAATTTATTGATGAGGATCATGCCTTTCTAGTATAAAATATAAATGACTTCCAATCATTAGATCTTAGATAATTCTAAGGAAAGATAATGAACTTAATTATTATATTTTTAATTTCATCAACCCTATCTACACTTCTTATTTTAATTGGATTTTGATTACCATTAATAAAACCTAACACAGAAAAACTTTCTCCTTATGAATGCGGATTTGATCCATTAGGTTCCGCTCGACTACCTTTTTCAATTCGATTCTTTTTAATTGCAATCCTTTTTTTATTATTTGACCTTGAAATTGCATTACTACTACCAACTCCCTGAGCTTCACAAAATATATCAGTTGAAACTATTTCTTGATCATCTTTTATCTTATTACTATTAACATTAGGCTTAATTTATGAATGAACCCAAGGAGGACTTGAATGAGCTGAATAAGTATTTAATCTAAATAAGACTATTGATTTCGACTCAATAAATTTTGGCTATCACCAAAAATACTTTATGTCCCCAACACTTTTTATATTAGGCTCAACCTTTATTCTAAGTACTCTTGGTCTAATACTTCATCGAATTCATCTTTTATCCGCACTACTATGCCTTGAAGGAATAATATTAGCATTATTTATTGCTATATCTATTTGATCAAAACAAGTAGAAATTTTATCATTTTTTTCTATGCCTGTATTTATATTAACTTTTTCAGCATGCGAAGCTGGTACAGGCCTAGCATTAATAGTTGCTACAACTCGCACACATGGTTCAGACCATTTAAAAAACTTAAACCTTTTACAATGTTAAAAATTTTAATTCCTACTATAATATTATTTCCAACAATTTGATTTTCTCAATTAAAATGATTATGACATAACCTAATATATAATAGCATAATAATTGCTATATTAAGCCTTACGTGATTTAATTTATCATCTGAATTATCAACACAAGTAAATAAATTTATAGGCCTAGATTATGTCTCCGCCCCTTTATTAATTTTAACATGCTGACTCCTACCATTAATAACTTTAGCTAGCCAAAATCATTTAAAAAATAACCCCACCACCCGTCAACGTACATATACTTTAATATTAGTAACTTTACAGGTATCATTAATTTTAGCCTTTTCATCTACTGAGCTAATCCTATTTTATATTTCATTTGAAACAACTCTTATCCCCACCCTAATTATTATTACACGTTGAGGAAATCAAAATGAGCGCCTAAGCGCAGGAACTTATTTTTTATTTTACACACTGATAGGGTCTCTTCCTCTACTTATTGCCCTTTTAATGTTATATAGTTATAATGGGTCATTATCATTAAACATATTTATTATTAATGTACCATTTGTGTTAGAAAATTCTTATGTTTTATGATTTGCCTGTATATTAGCTTTTATAGTTAAAATACCACTTTATGGAATACATCTTTGATTACCAAAAGCACACGTAGAAGCACCAATTGCAGGATCTATGATTTTAGCAGCAGTATTATTAAAATTAGGCGGTTATGGTATAATACGAATTACGATATTATTAACACCACTTATAAAAGAATTACCATACCTGTTCATTATTTTAGCCTTATGAGGTGTACTAATAACCGGGTTTATTTGCATGCGACAAACCGACCTTAAAGCACTAATTGCATATTCTTCAGTCAGCCATATAGGCCTAGTAGTAGCCGCCATTTTAATTCAAACACCATGAAGCTTTACTGGAGCAATAATTTTGATAATTGCTCATGGCCTAATTTCATCTGCACTTTTCTGCCTAGCCAATATAAATTATGAACGGACACATAGCCGAACAATACTACTGACACGCGGAATACAAACAATTATACCATTAATAATAATATGATGACTCCTAGTAAATTTATCAAACATAGCCATTCCACCCACCCTAAACCTTTGAGGTGAATTAACAATTATTATTTCTTTATTTAATTGATCTAATTGAACTATTTTAATAACAGGCTTAGGAACCTTAATTACCGCTATATATACCCTATATATATTTATTATTACACAACGGGGTCCAACCCCCTATCATTTACAAATAGTAATAAATTATACACGAGAACACTACCTTATAACCTTACACTTATTACCAATACTATTACTTATATTTAACCCAGAACTTATTTCAGGATAATGTCTGTATAATTTAAAAAATATTAGATTGTGATTCTAAACATAAAAGTTAAAATCTTTTTACAAACTGAAAGGGACAAAAGTGCAAAATACTGCTAATATCTAAGTCTGTGATTAAATTCCACAGCCCTTTCAGCTTTTAAAGAATTTAGATATCCCTTGGTTTTAGGAACCAAAACTTTTGGTGCAACTCCAAATAATAGCTATGAACTTATTATTAACCTTTATATCATCTATAATAATATCACTACTAATAATTATTATCCCACTATTATTTATATCTATAAAAACAAAAACCTGATACATATTTATAAAATCATTTGTTAAATATGCATTTTTAATAAGCCTTATACCACTAATAATTTTCTTAAACCACGGGGTAGAATCTATCATGACAACCCTAAATTGAATTACAATCTATAATTATAATATCTCATCTAGTATAAAATTTGATCAATATTCTATTATATTTTTACCAGTAGCCTTATTTGTTACATGATCCATCCTTGAATTTGCTACTTGATATATATATACAGACCCACATCTTAATCGATTCTTTAAATATCTTTTATTATTTTTATTAGCAATAATAACCTTAGTCACCGCCAATAATTTATTTCAACTATTAATCGGTTGAGAGAGCGTCGGAGTAATATCCTTCCTATTAATTGGGTGATGATGTGCCCGGGCAGATGCCAATACAGCAGCTGTCCAAGCAATTATTTATAATCGTATTGGAGATATTGGTTTAATCTTAATAATAGCATGATTAGCAATTAATAATAACTCTTGAGAAATACAACAAATCTTTATTATAAATAAAAATGAATCAATCCTACCGTTATTAGGCTTAATTTTAGCAGCATCAGGAAAATCAGCCCAATTTGGACTTCATCCATGATTACCTGCTGCAATAGAAGGCCCAACCCCAGTTTCAGCCCTACTTCACTCTAGTACAATAGTAGTAGCAGGTATTTTTCTTTTAATTCGATTTCACCCGCTTTTAGAACAAAATAAATTTGCTCTAACATTATGTCTTTGTATTGGAGCATTAACTACTATATTTACAGCAGCCTGTGCTCTTACACAAAATGATATTAAAAAAATTGTAGCATTTTCCACCTCAAGTCAACTAGGATTAATAATAATTACTATTGGTCTTAACCAACCACAACTTGCATTTTTTCATATCTGCACACATGCTTTCTTTAAAGCAATATTATTTTTGTGCTCTGGGTTAATTATCCATAATCTAAATAATGAACAAGATATTCGAAAGATAGGAGGGTTACAAAAAGCTATACCTATAACAACAACATGTTTAACAATTGGTAACCTTGCATTAACTGGTATGCCTTTTTTATCCGGCTTTTTTTCAAAAGACGCAATTATTGAAGCAATAAATAATTCCTACTTAAATTATTGATCCTTAATTTTAACACTCATAGCAACTTCCTTTACAGTAATTTACAGCTTCCGAATTATCTTTTTTACATCTATAAATTATTCACGCTCACATGTATTAATATTAATCAATGAAAACAAACTAGCAATTAACCCAATTATACGTCTTGCTTGAGGTAGTATAATAGCAGGCTTAATTATTATTATAAATATAAACCCAATTAAAACACAAATTTTAACAATACCTTTACCATTTAAAATTTCAGCAATTATAGTATCCTTGCTAGGTTTATTTATAGCAATTAATATTTCTATTCAAACATTAAAACAAACTAAAACAAAAACATACATATTTTCAAACTTATTAGCATTTTACCCATTAATTATACACCGACTAATACCTAAACTTCAACTAATTACTGGACAAAATATTTCATCCGTAATTACTGATTTATCTTGATATGAAAAATCAGGGCCTAAAGGCCTTATAAACCAACAACTGCCCTTAATCAAAACCACTACAAACATTCAAACAGGATTAATTAAAACATATATAATTATAATTTTAATTACCTTTGTATTAGTAATATATCTAACAGCCCGTAATGAACCATAAGATACACCACGTGTAACCTCTAAAACAACAAATAAAGTTAAAAATAATACTCACCCTGAAACTATCAAAAAAAATATACCAAAAGAATATATAACACTTACTCCCCCCAAATCAACAACAACAACATTAAATTCAACATTATAATTAGAAAAGAAATATCCTGTTCCAACACGTCAACCTAGTAAAAAATAACTAATAGTTAATAATAGACAGTAAAAACACACATAAATCACCACAGGTCAACTTCCTAGTGTATCCGGGTATGGCTCTGACGCTAAAGAAGCAGAGTAAACAAAAACAACCAATATTCCACCAAGATAAATTAACAGCAGAATTAAAGATAAAAAAGAAACACCAACAACAACTATTATACAACAACCACATACAACACCCAAAATCAACCCAAATGCCGCATAATATGGAGATGGATTAGAAGCTACGGCAATTAAACCAATAATTAATCCTAGTATAGATAAAAAACTTATAAATATCATTATTTTTATACGGACTTTAACCGAAACCCCTGACTCGAAAACCCAGTATTGTATTCAACTATAAAAACATAATGACCCACACTACACGAAAAACTCACCCCCTATTAAAAATTATTAATAATTCATTTATTGACCTTCCTACACCTGTAAATTTATCTTATTTATGAAATTTTGGTTCAATTTTAGGAATTTGTCTAATTACACAAGTCTTAACAGGTCTCTTTTTAGCCATACATTATTCAGCTGATACAACTTTAGCATTCTCATCTGTAGCTCATATCTGTCGAGATGTAAACTACGGCTGACTTATACGGAATACACATGCTAATGGGGCCTCTTTATTTTTTGTATGTATTTATTTACACATTGGGCGAGGATTATATTACGGCTCATACTTATATAAAGAAACATGAAATACAGGAATCGTATTATTATTTTTAACCATAGCAACAGCCTTTGTTGGATATGTTCTGCCTTGAGGACAAATATCCTTTTGAGGCGCAACAGTAATTACAAATTTATTATCAGCAATTCCATATTTTGGAGACACTTTAGTACAATGAGTTTGAGGAGGGTTTTCTGTAGATAAGGCAACCCTATCACGATTTTTCACATTCCACTTTATCCTCCCATTTATTATTATCGGAACAAGCATTGTACACCTATTATTTTTACATGAAACAGGATCAAATAACCCAACAGGTATTATATCCAACCACGACAAAATTTCATTTCACCCATATTTTTTATACAAAGACCTATTAGGGTTTATATATATATTATTATTGTTAATATTTTTATCCTTATTATTACCAAATCTACTAGGAGACCCAGAAAACTTTACCCCTGCTAACCCCTTAACTACCCCTCCACATATTCAACCAGAATGATACTTTCTATTTGCATACGCTATCCTACGATCTATCCCAAATAAACTAGGGGGTGTAATTGCCCTAATCATATCTATCCTAATATTAATTATCACCCCAATACTTCACACTTCTAAACAGCGAAGTTTAATATTTCGCCCCATTACTCAAGTATTATTTTGAACCTTCACAGCTAGTATCCTTATTTTAACATGAATCGGAGGCCAACCAGTTGAACCACCATTTATTGAAATCGGACAAATTTCCTCAGCCATATATTTTTTACTTTTTTTATTATTAATTCCAATAATAAGCCTTACAGAAAATAAATTAATAAAATGATGTTCACGTAGTTTAAAAAACACCAGTTTTGTAAATTAGAGATGAAGACTAAAATCTTCCATGAACTTACCACACCTATTTATCCAGGCTCTTCCATTCCTTATTTTATTGGGTAAAGTATATTACAGCTCATACATATAAAGAGACATGAAATACAGGAGTCGTATTACTATTTTTAACCGTACAACAGCCTATAGATATGTACTGCCATAAGGACAAATATCCTTTTGGAATACAACAGTAATTACAAATTTATTATCAACAACCATGTATTTTGAAGACACTTTAGTATAGTCTTGGGGGGGGGGGGGGTTCCCCTGTAGATAGACAACCCTACCCTATTTTTATATTCCATTTACCCTCCCCATATTATCGGAATGAGAATTATACACCTATTTTATATGAACAGGATTAAATAAACTAACAAATATATACACCACAACAAATCATTTCACCCATATTTTTATAGAGACCTATTAGAGTATGTATATATTATTATTTTCACCCTTATTATTACCAAATCTACTAGGAGACCCAGAAAACTTTTCCCCACTAAACCTTAACTACCCCCCACCATATATTTAGCCAGAAATATTTTTATTTGCTTACGCTATCCTACGATCTACCAAATAAATAAAAGGTATAATTAACCTAATCATGTACATCCTAATATTAATTATTATCTCCAATACTTTACGCTTCTAAACAATAAAATTTAATATTTTACCTCACTCAATTATTTCACCTTCACAACTAACATCCTTATTTTACATGAACCGAAGACAACCAGTTGAACCACCATTTATTAAAATCGGACAAATTTCCTTAACTATATATATATTTTCTTTTATAATATTCCAACAGTAAGCCTTACAGGAAATAAATATATGTTCACATAGTTTAAAAAATATCAGTTGTAGATTAGAAATGAAGACTAAAATCTTCCAAACTTACACCTATTTATCCAGGCCCTTCCATTCCTTATTTTATTGGGTAAAGTATATTACAGCTCATACATATAAAGAGACATGAAATACAGGAGTCGTATTACTATTTTTAACCGTACAACAGCCCATAGATATGTACTGCCTTAAGGACAAATATCCTTTTGGAATACAACAGTAATTACAAATTTATTATCAACAACCATGTATTTTGAAGACACTTTAGTAGTCTTGGGAGGGGGGTTCCCCTGTAGATAGGCAACCCTACCCTATTTTTATATTCCATTTACCCTCCCCATATTATCGGAATGAGAATTATACACCTATTTTATATGAACAGGATTAAATAAACTAAAATATATACACCACAACAAATCATTTCACCCATATTTTTATAGAGACCTATTAGAGTATATATATATTATTTTACCCTTATACTACCAAATCTACTAGGAGACCCAGAAAACTTTTCCCCACTAAACCTTTACTACCCCCACCATATATTTAGCCAGAAATATTTTTATTTGCTTACGCTATCCTACGATCTACCCAAATAAATAAAAGGTATAATTAACCTAATCATGTACACCCTAATATTAATTATTACCTCCAATACTTTACGCTTCTAAACAATAAAATTTAATATTTTACCTCATTCAATTATTTCACCTTCACAACTAACATCCTTATTTTACATGAACCGAAGGCCAACCAGTTGAGCCACCATTTATTAAAATCGGACAAATTTCCTTAACTATATATATATTTTCTTTTATTAATATTCCAACAGTAAGGCTTACAGGAAATAAAATATATGTTCACAGTTTAAAAAAATATCAGTTTTGTAGATTAGAAATGAAGACTAAAATCTTCCATAAACTTACCACACCTATTTATCCAGGCTCTTCATTCCTTATTTTATTGGGTAAAGTATATTACAGCTCATACATATAAAGAAACATGAAATACAGGAGTCGTATTACTATTTTTAACCGTACAACAGCCTATAGATATGTACTGCCTTAAGGACAAATATCCTTTTGGAATACAACAGTAATTACAAATTTATTATCACAACCATGTATTTTGAAGACACTTTAGTATAGAGTCTTGGGGGGGGGGGGTTCCCTGTAGATAGGCAACCCTACCCTATTTTATATTCCATTTACCCTCCCCATATTATCGGAATGAGAATTATACACCTATTTTATATGAACAGGATTAAATAAACTAACAAATATATACACCACAACAAATCATTTCACCCATATTTTATAGAGACCTATTAGAGTATATATATTATTATTTTCACCCTTATTACTACCAAATCTACTAGGAGACCCAGAAAACTTTTCCCCACTAAACCTTAACTACCCCCACCATATATTTAGCCAGAAATATTTTTATTTGCTTACGCTATCCTACGATCTACCCAAATAAATAAAAGGTATAATTAACCTAATCATGTACATCCTAATATTAATTATTACCTCCAATACTTTACGCTTCTAAACAATAAAATTTAATATTTTACCTCACTCAATTATTTCACCTTCACAACTAACATCCTTATTTTACATGAACCGAAGACCAACCAGTTGAGCCACCATTTATTAAAATCGGACAAATTTCCTTAACTATATATATATTTTCTTTTATAATATTCCAACAGTAAGCCTTACAGGAAATAAATATATGTTCACATAGTTTAAAAAATATCAGTTTTGTAGATTAGAAATGAAGACTAAAATCTTCCAAACTTACACCTATTTATCCAGGCTCTTCCATTCCTTATTTTATTGGGTAAAGTATATTACAGCTCATACATATAAAGAGACATGAAATACAGGAGTCGTATTACTATTTTTAACCGTACAACAGCCTATAGATATGTACTGCCATAAGGACAAATATCCTTTTGGAATACAACAGTAATTACAAATTTATTATCAACAACCATGTATTTTGAAGACACTTTAGTATAGAGTCTGGGGGGAGGGGTTCCCTGTAGATAGGCAACCCTACCCTATTTTTATATTCCATTTACCCTCCCCATATTATCGGAATGAGAATTATACACCTATTTTATATGAACAGGATTAAATAAACTAACAAATATATACACCACAACAAATCATTTCACCCATATTTTATAGAGACCTATTAGAGTATATATATATTATTATTTTCACCCTTATTACTACCAAATCTACTAGGAGACCCAGAAAACTTTTCCCCACTAAACCTTTACTACCCCCACCATATATTTAGCCAGAAATATTTTTATTTGCTTACGCTATCCTACGATCTACCCAAATAAATAAAAGGTATAATTAACCTAATCATGTACACCCTAATATTAATTATTACCTCCAATACTTTACGCTTCTAAACAATAAAATTTAATATTTTACCTCATTCAATTATTTCACCTTCACAACTAACATCCTATTTTACATGAACCGAAGGCCAACCAGTTGAGCCACCATTTATTAAAATCGGACAAATTTCCTTAACTATATATATATTTTCTTTTATTAATATTCCAACAGTAAGGCTTACAGGAAATAAAAATATATGTTCACAGTTTAAAAAAATATCAGTTTTGTAGATTAGAAATGAAGACTAAAATCTTCCATAAACTTACCACACCTATTTATCCAGGCTCTTCATTCCTTATTTTATTGGGTAAAGTATATTACAGCTCATACATATAAAGAAACATGAAATACAGGAGTCGTATTACTATTTTTAACCGTACAACAGCCTATAGATATGTACTGCCTTAAGGACAAATATCCTTTTGGAATACAACAGTAATTACAAATTTATTATCAACAACCATGTATTTTGAAGACACTTTAGTATAGAGTCTTGGGGGGGGGTTCCCTGTAGATAGGCAACCCTACCCTATTTTATATTCCATTTACCCTCCCCATATTATCGGAATGAGAATTATACACCTATTTTATATGAACAGGATTAAATAAACTAACAAATATATACACCACAACAAATCATTTCACCCATATTTTATAGAGACCTATTAGAGTATATATATTATTATTTTCACCCTTATTACTACCAAATCTACTAGGAGACCCAGAAAACTTTTCCCCACTAAACCTTAACTACCCCCACCATATATTTAGCCAGAAATATTTTTATTTGCTTACGCTATCCTACGATCTACCCAAATAAATAAAAGGTATAATTAACCTAATCATGTACATCCTAATATTAATTATTACCTCCAATACTTTACGCTTCTAAACAATAAAATTTAATATTTTACCTCACTCAATTATTTCACCTTCACAACTAACATCCTTATTTTACATGAACCGAAGGCCAACCAGTTGAGCCACCATTTATTAAAATCGGACAAATTTCCTTAACTATATATATATTTTCTTTTATAATATTCCAACAGTAAGCCTTACAGGAAATAAATATATGTTCACATAGTTTAAAAAAATATCAGTTTTGTAGATTAGAAATGAAGACTAAAATCTTCCATAAACTTACACCTATTTATCCAGGCTCTTCCATTCCTTATTTTATTGGGTAAAGTATATTACAGCTCACACATATAAAGAGACATGAAATACAGGAGTCGTATTACTATTTTTAACCGTACAACAGCCTATAGATATGTACTGCCATAGGACAAATATCCTTTTGGAATACAACAGTAATTACAAATTTATTATCAACAACCATGTATTTTGAAGACACTTTAGTATAGAGTCTGGGGGAGGGGTTCCCTGTAGATAGGCAACCCTACCCTATTTTTATATTCCATTTACCCTCCCCATATTATCGGAATGAAAATTATACACCTATTTTATATGAACAGGATTAAATAAACTAACAAATATATACACCACAACAAATCATTTCACCCATATTTTATAGAGACCTATTAGAGTATTATATATTATTAATATTTTTTTCACCCTTATTACTACCAAATCTACTAGGAGACCCAGAAAACTTTTCCCCCACTAAACCTTTACTACCCCCACCATATATTTAGCCAGAAATATTTTTATTTGCTTACGCTATCCTACGATCTACCCAAATAAATAAAAGGTATAATTAACCTAATCATGTACATCCTAATATTAATTATTACCTCCAATACTTTATGCTTCTAAACAATAAAATTTAATATTTTACCTCATTCAATTATTTTACCTTCACAACTAACATCCTTATTTTACATGAACCGAAGGCCAACCAGTTGAGCCACCATTTATTAAAATCGGACAAATTTCCTTAGCTATATATTTTTTACTTTTTTATTACTAATTCCAGCAGTAAGCCTTACAGAAATAAGTAAAAAAATGTGTTCACATGGTTTAAAAAAATATCAGTTTTGTAAATTAGAGCTCAAAACTAAAATCTTTCATGAACTTATCACAACACCTAATTTACCATCCTATTTTCCCAGGCTCTTCCACTCCTATTTTCCGGGGGCTGTCAAATAACTCATCCGAGTGCTTCCACTCCTGAAATTTTCCCTCTTCAAATTCTCAACTTTTTAGGTGCCGATGAGTCACTTTTTTTTCCTCTCCAGGCTAGTCCACTTTAATTCGGCATCAATCCCCCGTCATTAAGCCTAAAATAAAATATTGAGGAAAATAGCTTCAAACAAGAGGGATTTTCACCCTCACCCTCGGCACCCAGGGCCAAAATTCATAGTTAAAACTGCTGTCCGGCCGAATTTGCCATCTTCGTAAAAGCGCGGGGACATATTATGTATAACGTACATTCATATATTTGCCCCATGAATTTGGTTCGTGTTCTTTTCTGATTTTTAATCTGTCCCACAGGCGGGAAACCACCAACCCGACCCCTACGACGCCAAGACCAGATCTAAGGACCTCAATTGTAGAGTGGTGGAATTTTTGTCATCGAACCGACATCTGGTTTGAATCTAAGCGCACCGATTGTAGAGTGATTTTCTTTTAAATTGAACGTACCTCTGGTTGGATGCTTATTCTTACAAGGTGCACTTGGCCACCAAAACTGCTCTTACCACTTTTATGGTTTTTTTTTTCTGTGTGGTCTGCCAACATTACCGCAGCGCGGCTAGGCAGGCGCATTTGAGCCTGAATAAAGGACAATCGCTAATTATGAAATCCTTAAACCGTTACAATTGAATAGGGAAATTAAATCCATGATTTTATGACATACAATATTTTCTTCCGCTGAAAAAGCAATGATTATTACTTTTCCTTTTTCCCCCCAGAGGCGAATTACTAAGATTATAGACTTGGAACATCATCTAATTTTTTATTTTTTGGTTTAACCCCCTACCCCCTTAATGATCTTATCGGTACGTCCAACTTTTGGTTAACCCCCAAAACTAAAACCTTCACTATACTTACGAACAGATGATAAACAGCTAACATATAAAAAAAAATAAAATGTAGAATAAAAATATTTCTAATAATACAGTGTTACACTACAA